TCTTACAAGAGAATAGAAGAAATCATACTTTCATACAATATCTTAATTGAATTCTATGTAATGATCAATAAATTCGGTTTCATTCTCTATTTAATTCTCTATTCTCTATTTAATTCTCTATCCATACGTGCAAAAATCGTAGCAAGAATCTACTCTATTCCATAGCTATTTGGAACTGGAATTGACGAACAAGGAATACCTATATTAGTGTTTAGTAGTTTCAAATAGAAATCTATTTGGGGCGTAGCCAAGTGGTAAGGCAACGGGTTTTGGTCCCGCTATCCGGAGGTTCGAATCCTTCCGTCCCAGAGCATACTCTTTTTATATATCAGAATAACGATATCCGAATCTAAATTGCTCTTTTTTTTGTTTTTAATAACCTTCTTTCTAAGAGTCAAATATTGGAGAAAGTGTGATTCTTGCTTTTGATTTTGAATGATTTCTTAAGATTGACACTCGAAGAACTGCGAGATTGGTGGATCTATTCTATCGAGTTATTTGATCTATCGGGTTATTTGAAGATGCAAGGTAGATTCAAAAAGATTAGTTTATTTGTGTTATTTATAATATTCGTGATATTATTATTAATGATATTCTTTTTTTTTACTTTTATTATATATTATACTTTTCTATTCTAATTCTAATTAAAAATAAAAATATATATATATATTGCATTCATACAATATGGGTTAGTTTGAATTCTTATTGAGGCTTTTTCTTCCTAAATTATATATTTATTTCATATAGCATATAGAAGGAAATTGATTTCATATACATATAGAAGGAAGAAGTATAGATAGATTACTATGGATCGACCGAACCGATGACTATTCATGATTCCATAATTGAATCAATGTTCCAAACTAGAGGAATGTTATGGTAAAACTTCGTTTGAAACGATGTGGTAGAAAGCAACGTGCGACTTGAAGGACATGATCGGCTGTGGATGTCAAAACCCACCACTTTCCATTATGTAGAAATGAAGGTGCTTTTTGCTCGACATCCTTTGTTCTATTATAATCCGGCTTTTTGTTGGGTTGTAATGTAAATAGTACAGGATGGAGCTCGAAGAGAAACATCTATTTTTCAGGGGCAAGGATCTAGGGTTAGTAATGGAAATCAATAAGCTGGAACAACTTCATAAGTCTATTTTTGATATAGAAATAGAGATCGAAAGGCTCCGATTCAAACTATTTTCAAATCAAAAAGAAAATTGTTGGAATTGGTAAAACTCTTTCGATCAAAAGTGTATCATGCGGGAATTAATCGTTCATATGATTCTTTGATAGAAAGAAAAAAGAGAGAAAAAAAGGGCATGTTGCTGCCATTTTTGAAATGATTAAATATCGCCGAAGTAATGCCTAAACCCAATGATTCAAGGAAAAGATAAAAGATCCTAGAACAAGGAAATACCCTTTTCAATTTTCTCAACAACTAGATTAAAATGAAGAATCCAAATAGATTCTAAGCGAGACAAACTAAAAAGGGGTTAGAGACCACTCAATAAAAGAATGCCTAAGGATTTTTTTTGAGCATTTTGAGAGTTATTTGACTTGAGTTATGAGAGTACGAATGCTTTTTTTCTTCTTTTTTTTTCGAAAAAAAAAAAGAAGGTTTAACAGTTTAAATGTCTAATTGATTTGCTGGTTTATGGATTTTTTTGACATTATAATTCCATACATAGACATAACTTTTAATTAATCATTTTTTTTCTCGAGCCGTACGAGGATAAAACTTCTTATACGTTTCTAGGGGGGGGTATTATTTAACTACATCTATCCCAATGAGCCGTTTATCGAATCGTTGCAATTGATGTTCGATCCCGAAGAGAGGGAAGAGATCTTCGAAAAGTGGGTTTTTATGATCCGATAAATAATCAAACCTATTTAAATGTTCCCGCGATTCTCTATTTCCTTGAAAAAGGAGCTCAACCCACAGGAACTGTTCATGATATTTTAAAGAAGGCGGGGGTTTTTACAGAACTTAGTCTTAATCAAACAAAATTCAATTAATGAAATACAAAAAAGAGGGTGTGGATGATTCATATCTAGCTTTGTATAAATTTTTCTTTATTATTTCCTCCCCCCTCTTTTGTTCTATTCATATTTTAAAATTTATTATTCGTATTTCTTATTACTTTGCTACTATAGAATATTGCTACTCTATTATAGTGCTACTCTACTATAGAATATTGCTACTCTAAAATATATTCTATAGAATACCGTGTTCTATAACAACAAAACCGGATTTTATGGAGCTAATTTTATTGATATAAAATATAGAGAAAAAAGATCAATTGAATAAATGAAGTAATTGCATTTTAAAAAATAACATAAAATAAGATAAAAAAACAGATAAAATAACATATAAAAATAGAAAATATTAATAATAATTAATAAAAAATAATAATTATAATAAAAAAAAATAAAAATAATAATTAATAAAAAAATTGACTTAAGTCTTTTTTTTTCATTGTCTTTTTTATAGTCTTTTTTATATT